AGGTCAACGATTGCGTGAGTTACTGAAACAATCCCAATCAGCCCCTCTTACAGTGGAAGAACAGATAATGACCATTTATACCGGAACAAATGGTTATCTAGATGGATTAGAAATTGGACAAGTAAGAAAATTTCTCGTTCAGTTACGCACTTACTTAAAAACGAATAAACCTAAGTTCCAAGAAATCATATCCTCTACCAAGACATTAACCGCTGAAGCAGAAAGCTTTTTGAAAGAAGGTATTCAAGAGCAACTGGAACGTTTTCTACTTCAGGAGAAATGATAAAAAAAGAAATGGATCGTTCTTTTTTTTGATTCTTTAGTCAATTTTATTCTTTAATTTTCATTAAATTTTTAAGAAATTCTATAAATAGGAATCTATAAGTTAAGTATATATATAATATCTGTTTAATATTAAATCTTAAAGCATTCAGAATTTCTTTCTTATTCTATTTCTTTCTTGTCTTTTTTAGAAATAGAATAAAAATTATATATAATATATAGAAATGGAAATAATAGATAAATATCAATATATTTATATCTATATTGATATTGCGTCCAATAGGATTTGAACCTATACCAAAGGTTTAGAAGACCTATGTCCTATCCATTAGACAATGGACGCTTTTCGCTTTTTTTGACTTTCCAATTGTTAAAAAAAAAAAAGAATGTGCAAAATCTTTTTAGCAATTGTGTATTGAATTCACTTCAATACACAATTGCTATTAGACAATTCTAATAGAGAAAATTGTCTCTAATAAAAAGGGTCAATTTTGAATTTAGAGCGGGTAGCGGGAATCGAACCCGCATCGTTAGCTTGGAAGGCTAAGGGTTTTAGTCGACGTCGATTGATCATTTTTATATTTTTAACGTCTCTAATTCAAAACCGAACATGAAACTTTGGTTTCATTCGGCTCCTTTATGATGGATGGAGAAATTCCCAAATAAAATAAGACGGGAACGAAATCAAAATCAAAATTCGACCCATAACATCTATGTTAGCTTTTTTTTCCGTCTGGGTGCTTTCACAGAAAATTTTGCTTTCTAGATGATCCTTCTAGAAGATAGATCAGGAGAACTCGAACAATCTTTCTAGTTACGTCGTTCTTTATTTCTATTTAACGGAATCCTTAGGCAAAGTATTTGGTTTCTACCGAGCTAAAACCATATAATAGGTCGATGTCTTTAGTAAACCAAAGTTCTCGTTTAATAGCTATTTTGCTTCAATTTTTTCTATACCAAACAATGAATAGAACTGAAGATTTAGTTACGATTAGAAAGAAACTTTTATAGCTTTATCCATGGATCCTCTTGTTATACTTATTGAATTGTAAATAGTCATCCAATTCAAAAATTATGTTTCGGAATTTCATAATCCAAATTTACAACTGATTAGAGTCTTTGGATACAAATTACGAGAATCTATAATCTTCCTTGAATCTTTCATTGAAAGTGAAAGGACTAAATCCTTTTAAGAAATAAAGTTTTTGATCGGAAGATGAATCAAACCGAGAGACCCTTTAACTATTAAAGGGGTTAAAGGAACGAATCACACTTTTACCACTAAACTATACCCGCTACAATGCAATTATTGCATATAAATTGACCTTTTGTCGAACACAGTAATCGGGTGTGTAATATGAAAAAAAATTCGAAAATTCGAGCCTTGACTTAATAAAATTAAGTAAAAGCAGATTCGATTCCATTTTTTTTTTCAATTTCAGATCTTTTTTGTCTAAAAATCCATCGGATGAGTCTTTTTAACTTGAACAAAAAAAGGCCCGGCTGGGGACTGACCAGGCCAGGCTATTAAAATAAAAAAGATCTTTTATTTTTGTTTTGACGAGACAAAATAAAAAAAAGGATTCCCTAGTTCTATTATTGTGGTTTTATTTATTTCTCTTTCGAGTTCGCGCCTTTTCTTTATCTAATCTTTATCTAAATTTTTTATGTAAATAGAATTACTGAGAAAGGTCTATAAAAAAAGTTATATATATTAACTATAATATATATATATATATATTATATAAATAGTAATATATATATATTATATATATAAATAGATGATAAATTTATTTATATAATAAAAAAGAAATTATATAATTATATATAATATAGAAAATGAAAAAATATATATAATATAAAGAATAATCTATACAAAAAACAAAAAAGAAAGCTTTTTAAGAATAAAGTCGAGAAGGTTCTTTTTCAAGCCTTTTTTTGTCTAATGGAACCTAATTAAGTATCCCTTTTCGATTAGGAGAGATGGCTGAGTGGACTAAAGCGTTGGATTGCTAATCCATTGTACGAGTTAATCGTACCGAGGGTTCGAATCCCTCTCTTTCCCCTTTCCCCTTTCTCCTTTTGATGATGTGTAATAGATAAAATCCTAATAAAATTTGAGCATTTCCACTAATTAAATAAAAGCAATAAAAAACCTTTCTTTTTTATTCTTCACGTCCCGGATTACGTCCTGGATCATTAGATAGGAATCCAAATATGAAGAGAGAAACAAAGAATATAACTACAGTGTATACAAAAAGTTTGAGAGTAAGCATTACACAATCTCCAAGATCTTACTAAAAAAAAAAAAAAAGAGACTAGATTCTCTATTTTTATACCAAATATCTAATTTTGATACCAATAAAAAAAAAAAAAAGGTTTCAGAAAGTCATTTGTAATAAGATAATAGTTGAGTCTTTCATATTCAAACAGATTTGCATACCAACATCTAGATATTTTTTTTGGTGAACTCGAATCTAATTAGGTTCTTTCATTTAGGGAAAAGAGGATAAAATTTAGGAAATAGAATGATCCAGATTTAGTATGGCTACCAAAAAAATTCAATGTTTGAATTGAGAGTTCGTTCATACGTCAAGATTTTTTTGATCTTTTGAATTGTTGGAAGACTAAAAATCCTTAATTTTTTTAAGACAGTATTAAGAATTTCATCGAAAACTTACAGCGGCTTGCCAAACAAAGGCTAAGAGAAGAAAGAAAAGAGGTATTACGGGCATAACATCTACGATTGGATTCAAAAAGGCGTAGGCTTCCGGCAATTTAGCGACTAAAAAAGTGCTTGAAAAAAGGGCAGAATTAAAAGAAATACAGATCAAATTAAATATATTAAGCATAAAAAAATTTGGTGTTCTTGTGGATAATTTCATTTTGATTGAGTTATTAATATATTTTTTATATAAGGAAAAAATAAAGAAAGATAGTCTAAAAAGACTTTGTTGAACTTACTCAATCAAAAATCCTTTCATTCTCTTATGAGAATGAAAGAAATAATATTTTCATACAATATCTTAATTGAATTCTATGTAATGATCAATAAAGTAAGTTTGATTTGCTATCTACACGTGTCAAAACTCTAGCACCAATGTAATCTATATTTAATTTGGGCTTAAATTGAATTGACGAACAACTAATAGCAATATTACTCTTTTAGTAGTCTTGAATAAAAATCGAAATGGGGCGTAGCCAAGCGGTAAGGCAACGGGTTTTGGTCCCGCTATTCGGAGGTTCGAATCCTTCCGTCCCAGAGTACAGTCATTACGGAATCAATCTTTTATTCCCTTTGTACATCATCTTTCTAAACTAAAAATCCAATGTTTTTTAAGAATCAAATATTGAAATGAAAAGAAGAATAAACTTATTTTTCATCATTTCAACCGAATTCAAAAAAATCCATTTGCTTTTTTAATTTGTGTGTGATGCGGGTAAGTAAGATAGAACCATAGATTCTAAAAGTTTTAATAAAAAAATCTATATATATTTATATATATAAATATAGATTTATATTTTAATTTAGATTTTACATATATACAATCTAATATGGAATTGATTTGAATTCTGACTGAACCGTTTATGCGTAAATTCACTATTCCATTCATAGAGAAAGAAAAAGTATAGATTACGATATACTGACTGAACTATAACTATTCATGATTCCATAATTGAATCAATTACACAAACTACAGGAATGTTATGGTAAAACTTCGTTTAAAACGATGTGGTAGAAAGCAACGTGCGACTTGAATTGAAGGACATGATCTGCTGTGGGTTTTTTGATCCGCCACTTTTTATATAGGAATATAGGTGCTCTTGGCTCGACATTTTGTGTTCGATTTTACTAAAGTCCTACACTTTTTTGGAATATAAAAAAGAGTACAGGATGGAGCTCGAGGAGAATAGAAAGTTTTTATTCCTTTCGCAGGAGTAAGGATCTAGGGTTAGTGCGAATCAATAAGTTGGAACAACTTCGTAAGTCTTTTTTTTTCAATAAAAAAAAAAGCCCTTTCAAGCAATTTTACAATGGAAAAGGAAATTTTCTGAAAATTGTAAAATTCTTTGAATCAAAAGTCTATCATGCGTGAATCAAGCGTTTGTATGATTCTTTGATAGAAAGAAAAGAAATCATAAACAAAATAAGGGGCTTGTTGCTGCCCTTTTAATAAAACAATTCAAGATCACCGAAGTCATGTCTAAACCCAACGATTCAAAGTAAGGATAAAGAATCCTGAAACAAGGAAATCCAGTTTTCAATTGTTTGAACGACTGAATGAAGAATCAAAATTGATTCGAAAAAATGAGACAAACAAAAAAAGGGTTAGAGACTACTCAATAAAAAAATAAAAAAAGTACTTAAGGATTCTCTGTTGAGATATTTGAGAGTTATTTAACTTGAGTTACGAGAGTACAAATGGTACGAATGCTTTTTATGGAAAAACATAGTTAGGGTTTCAATAGTGGCTAAGAGTTAACGTCTACTCATTGAATTTTTTTCTCGAGCCGTACGAGGTCAAAACCTCTTATACGTTTCTAGGGGGGGTATTATTCATATACATCTATCCCAATGAGCCGTTTATCGAATCGTTGCAATTGATGTGCGATCCCGAAGAGAAGGAAGAGATCTTCGCAAGGTAGGTTTTTATGATCCGATAACTAATCAAACTTATTTAAATCTTCCTGCTATTTTCGATTTTCTTAAAAAAGGCGCTCAACCAACAAGAACAGTTCATGATATTTCAAAGAAGGCAGGGATTTTTTCGGAATTAAGTCTTAATAAAACGAAATTTAATTAATTAAATATAAAACGGGGGGGTGTCAAAGACTCGTATATAGCTTGGTATCAAATTTTCTCTACTCTTCTCTTTCCTCCTCTTTCGCTTCCATCATATTTATTTTGATTTATTAGAATTTCGATTTATTATTAGTATTCCTCCTAAGGTACGAATACTAAAAAATAGCCTGCTAACAACTACTATGTTTTATAATCAGACAAAATTTTCTGAAAATAATTTTGGATCTATATTATATAAAATAATATAGTAATTCTGAATAAAACTAATATTAATATATATATTAATATATTTTTTTCGAAATATATATATGATTATATGAATAATTAATAAATTATTCATAAAAAATTAAAGGCCATAAAAAATGGAGTATAAACAGATTTGAGATTATCCTAACTGGCTTAGTTTTCAGTCATTGTATGAACTAACAAACCAAGGGGTTAAGCTTTTTTATTTATTTTTTGTATTCTTTTCACTATATGAAAAATTCACAATTATATTGACAACAATGTATGGACCAAATATAATTCTCTCATAGATAAATGGATCCATTTATCTATGACGCACACATGACTGGATTTTTTTCTTTATTCTGGTTGTATCTCCATATTTGCAGTACTTTCTTTTTTTATTTTTGGGGGTTGCTAACTCAACGGTAGAGTACTCGGCTTTTAAGTGCGACTAGCATCTTTTACACATTTGTATGAAGAAAAGGATTCGTCCAGATCCGCGGTAGAGTTTGTAAGACCACGACTGATCCTGAAAGGAATGAATGGAAAAAATAGCATGTCGTATCAAGGGAGAATTCAGATAATATTTTTTTTGCTTTCCTGATCGGTACAACATTATTTTCGATGTTGAAAAAAAAAAAAAAAAAAAAAAAAGAATTCCAATTTTGGTCAAGTGAATAAATATAAATGGATGGATAAAAAAACCAGTTTTCCTTATTTCAGTAAAAAAAAAAGAAACGAGCTTCCATTCGTAATTTGAAAAATTACCCGATCTAATTAAATGTTAAAAATAGATTAGTGCCTAATACGGGTATGGGAAGGAATTTTTTTCTTGCGTGTTATTATCAATTTTTTCATGAGTCCTAATTATTTTTTTCCCTAGTCCGTTTGGGTTAGGTTGGAGATGGATGTGTAAAAGAAGCAGTATATTGATAAAAAATATATATATTTCCAAAATCAAAAGAGCGATTAGGTTAAAAAAATAAAGGATTTCTAATCATCTTGTTTTGTTATTCTATAATATAACGAACAGAAACCTGTTAAAAATAGAGAATCCGTTTAGCAGTCTACCTGTTTATGAGGTATCTATTGCTTTCCTAGTCTAATACCTTATTTTGACTGTATCGCACTATGTGTCATTTCAGAACTCAAGAAAATAAAGACTTTACCTTTAGTTCAAATCGAATTTCAATCCAAATGGAGAAATTTCAAGGATATTTAGAGTTCGACGGGGCTCGGCAACAGAGTTTTCTCTATCCACTTTTTTTTCGGGAGTATATTTATGTACTTGCTTATGATCATGGTTTAAATAGATTAAATAGAAATCGCTCTATTTTCTTGGAAAATGCGGATTATGACAAAAAATATAGTTCACTAATTGTGAAACGATTAATTTTTCGAATGTATGAACAGAATCGTTTGATTATTCCCACTAAGGATTTGAACCAAAATCACTTTTTGAGGCATACCAGTATTTTTGATTATCAAATGATATCTGTTTTATTTGCAGTGATTGTAGAAATTCCATTTTCCCTAAGATTAGGATCCTCTTTCGAAGGAAAAAAATTAAAAAAATCTTATAATTTACAATCAATTCATTCAATATTTCCCTTTTTAGAAGACAAATTATCACATTTTAATTATGTATTAGATGTACTAATACCTTACCCCATCCATCTAGAAATCTTGGTTCAAACCCTACGTTACCGGGTAAAAGATGCCTCTTCTTTGCATTTTTTTCGGTTCTGTCTATATGAGTATTTCAGTTGGAAGAATTTGTCTATTAAAAAAAAATCTATTTTGAATCCAAGATTTTTCTTGTTCTTATATAATTCTCATGTATGTGAATACGAATCCATCTTTTTTTTTCTACGCAAGCGGTCTTCGCATTTACGATCGACATCTTATGAAGTCCTTTTTGAGCGAATTTTATTCTATGGAAAAATACAACATTTTTTAAAAGTCTTTGTTAATAATTTTCCGGCTCTCCTAGGGTTGCTCAAGGATCCTCTCATACATTATGTTAGATATCACGGAAGATGCATTCTGGCAACAAAGGACACGCCGCTTCTGATGAATAAATGGAAATTTTTTTTTGTTAATTTATGGCAATGTTATTTTTCCGTATGGTTTCAATCGCAAAAGGTCAATATAAATCAATTATCTAAAGATAATTTAGAGTTTCT